AATAAGTTGCCTGATAAAAGGATTATTTTGATAGAATAAATTATATGATATAATCATACTTATTATTATTATATTTAATAGAATTAAACTATTTCTAAAAATATCAAAAATTTTTGTGCCTCATACACTAAAATATAATAAATAATTAAAAGATAAGCTAAATATAAGCTACTGGGTTCATACCCCATTTATAAAGATAATTCTTTTCTTTTAAATATTATTTAATCCTTCAAAAACTTTATTTATAACTACACTAATTATTGGAATTATTATTACAATTTCTTCTAATTCTTGATTAAGAGTATGAATAGGTTTAGAAATTAATCTTTTGTCATTTATTCCCCTAATAACTGATGAAGGTAATTTATATTCTAATGAAGCCTCTCTTAAATATTTTCTTACTCAAGCTATAGCTTCCTCTTTATTATTATTTTCTATTATTTTATTTCTAAATTATAATCTTTTAAATTTTAATTTATGAAATATTAATTTTTGAACAAAATTATCTTTAATTAATTTAACTCTTTTAATTAAAATAGGAAGAGCTCCTTTTCATTTTTGATTTCCTTCTGTTATAAACTGTCTATCATGATTTAATAATTGAATTTTAATAACAATTCAAAAAATTGCTCCTTTTATTTTAATTTTTTATTCATTTAATTTTTATATTAATATAATAAGTTTAATTTTATCTTTAATTTTTGGATCACTAGGAGGATTAAATCAAACATCTGTTCGTAAAATTATAGCATATTCTTCTATTAATCATTTAAGTTGAATATTATGTAGTATTTTTTTTTCAAAAAATTTATGACTTAATTATTTTTTTTTTTATTATTTTCTTACTTCTTCTATTGTTTTATTATTTAATTTATTTAATATTTTCTATATTAATCAATTTTTTTTATATTTTAATAATAACTTAACTATTAAATTTTCTATTTTTATTTTATTACTTTCCTTAGGAGGACTCCCTCCTTTTCTGGGATTTTTTCCGAAATGACTGGTAATTCAATATTTAATATTTAATAATTTTTATTTTATTTTATTATTAATAGTAATTTTTACTTTATTTACATTATATTTTTATTTACAAATAACTTATTCAGCTTTTATAATTAATTCCTGAAATTTTAAATGAAATATTAATAAAATTAAATTTAATTTTAATTGATTTTTTATATTTATATCCTTTACATCTATTTTTGGTTTAATATTTATCTTTTTTTACTTTTAATTAAGATTTTAAGTTAAATAAACTAATAACCTTCAAAGTTATCAATAAGATAATATTTTAAGTCTTAGTATAAAATACACCATTAAATTTGCAATTTAATATCATCATTGAATATAAAACCAATAAAATTTAATAATGATTAAAGAATAATTATATTCATAAATAGATTTACAATCTATTACCTAAAGTTCAGCCATTTAATCGCGACAATGATTATTTTCAACAAATCATAAAGATATTGGAACCCTATATTTTATTTTTGGTGCTTGAGCAGGTATAGTAGGAACTTCTTTAAGAATTCTAATTCGAGCAGAACTAGGTCATCCTGGAGCCTTAATTGGTGATGATCAAATTTATAATGTAATTGTTACAGCTCATGCTTTCGTTATAATTTTTTTTATGGTTATACCAATTATAATTGGAGGATTTGGTAATTGACTAATTCCTTTAATATTAGGAGCTCCAGATATAGCATTCCCTCGAATAAATAATATAAGATTTTGACTTCTTCCTCCCTCATTAACCCTTCTATTAACTAGAGGAATAGTCGAAACTGGAGCAGGAACAGGATGAACAGTATATCCCCCTCTTTCTAGTAATATTGCACATGGAGGAGCCTCAGTTGATTTAGCCATTTTTTCTTTACATCTTGCAGGGATTTCATCCATTTTAGGAGCAGTAAATTTTATCACAACAGTTATTAATATACGAGCCACTGGAATTACTTTAGATCGAATACCTTTATTTACTTGATCAGTTGTTATTACTGCTGTCTTACTTTTATTATCTCTTCCTGTATTAGCAGGAGCTATCACAATATTACTAACAGATCGAAATTTAAATACTTCATTCTTTGATCCTGCAGGAGGAGGAGACCCAATTTTATATCAACACCTATTTTGATTTTTTGGGCATCCTGAAGTATATATTTTAATTTTACCAGGATTTGGTATAATTTCTCATATTATTAGTAACGAAAGAGGAAAAAAGGAAACCTTTGGAACTCTAGGAATAATTTATGCTATATTAGCTATTGGTCTTTTAGGATTTATTGTATGAGCTCATCACATATTTACTGTAGGTATAGATGTAGATACTCGAGCATACTTTACTTCTGCTACAATAATTATTGCTGTTCCTACAGGAATTAAAATTTTTAGTTGATTAGCTACTATTCATGGATATCAAATAACTTATTCTCCTGCCTTATTATGAGCTTTAGGATTTATTTTTTTATTCACAGTTGGTGGATTAACTGGTGTTATCTTAGCCAACTCTTCTCTTGATATTATCCTACACGATACTTACTATGTTGTAGCCCATTTTCACTATGTATTATCTATAGGAGCTGTTTTTGCTATTATAGGCGGATTTGTTCACTGATACCCTTTATTTACTGGATTAAACTTAAACTCTTACTTACTAAAAATTCAATTTTCTATTATATTTTTAGGTGTAAATTTAACTTTTTTTCCTCAACATTTTTTAGGTTTAGCAGGAATACCTCGACGATACTCTGATTATCCAGATGCTTATACTTCATGAAATGTTATTTCTACTATTGGATCTTCTATTTCATTAGTAGGAATTTTATTTTTTATTTATATCATTTGAAATAGTATAGTATCCTATAATCAAATTATTTTTCCAATACAATTAAATTCTTCTCTTGAATGATACCAAAATATTCCTCCTGCAGAACATTCCTATGCTGAATTACCTTTACTTTATAATTTCTAATATGGCAGATTAGTGCAATGAATTTAAGCTTCATATATAAAGATTATTCTTTTATTAGAAAAATGGCAACATGATCAAATTTAAATTTCCAAGATAGTGCTTCTCCTTTAATAGAACAATTAACCTTTTTTCATGATCACGCTTTATTAATTTTAATTATAATTACTGTATTAATTAGATACTTAATATATATATTATTTTTTAATTATTTTACAAATCGATACCTTCTTTCCGGACAAATAATTGAAATTATTTGAACAATCATGCCTGCAATTATTTTATTATTTATTGCTTTCCCTTCTTTACGTCTTTTATACTTATTAGATGAAATTAATAATCCTTCTCTTACTCTAAAAACTATTGGACATCAATGATACTGAAGCTATGAATATTCTGACTTCACAAATTTAGAATTTGATTCATATATAATTCCTATTAATGAAATGGCCCCAAATAACTTTCGTTTATTAGATGTCGATAACCGAATTATCCTTCCAATTAAATCACAAATTCGTATTATTATTTCTGCTACAGATGTTCTTCACTCTTGAACTATTCCTGCATTAGGAGTTAAAGTAGATGCATCTCCTGGACGATTAAATCAAACTAATTTTTATATATATCGACCTGGGTTATATTATGGTCAATGTTCAGAAATTTGTGGCGCAAATCATAGTTTTATACCTATTGTTATTGAATCAACAACAGCCAAAACTTTTATTCAATGAATTAAAAATAATATTTAATCATTAGATAACTTAAAGCAAGTAGTGGTCTCTTAAATCATAACATAGTAAATTAGCAATTACTTCTAATGAAAAAATTAGTTAAATTTTATAACATTAGCTTGTCAAACTAAAATTATCTAAAGATATTTTTTAATTCCACAAATAGCCCCTCTTATATGATTAAGCCTTTTTTTATTTTTTCTTGTTATTTACTTATTTTTTAATATTATAAATTATTTTTCTTTTATATCTTCATCTCCCTCATCAAAAAATTTATTAAATTTAAATAAATCATCATTAAATTGAAAATGATAAATAATTTATTTTCTGTTTTTGACCCATCAACTACTATTATAAACTTTTCTTTAAACTGAATTAGAACTATTCTAGGAATTATATTTATTCCTATTAGCTTTTGATTTATCCCCTCTCGATTTCATATTTTATGAAATAAAATAACATTAACATTAAATAATGAATTTAATACTCTTTTAGGTAGTAATAAACATCAAGGAAGCACATTTTTATTCATTTCTTTATTATCTATCATTATATTTAATAATTTTTTAGGATTATTTCCATATATTTTTACATCTACTAGTCATTTAACATTAACTTTATCACTAGCATTACCTTTATGACTTAGCTTTATACTTTTCGGTTGAATCAATCATATACAACATATATTTGCACATCTTGTTCCTCAAGGAACTCCTTCTGTATTAATACCTTTTATAGTAGTAATTGAAACAATTAGTAATATTATTCGACCTGGAACATTAGCAGTACGATTAATAGCAAATATAATTGCAGGTCATTTATTAATAACTTTATTAGGAAATACAGGTCCTTCTCTATCTTATTACCTTATCTCTCTTTTATTAATTACTCAAATTGCTTTATTAGTTTTAGAATCAGCTGTTGCTTTAATTCAATCTTATGTTTTTGCAGTATTAAGAACTTTATACTCTAGAGAAGTAATTTAATTAATGTCAACACATTCAAATCATTCTTATCACTTAGTAGATTTTAGCCCTTGACCATTAACAGGAGCCTTAGGTGCTATAACACTAGTATCAGGGTTGGTTATATGATTCCATCAATATAATATAATATTATTAACAGTAGGAATAATTATTACTTTACTAACAATATATCAATGATGACGAGATATTTCACGAGAAGGCACATTTCAAGGACTACATTCTATTCCTGTTACCTTAGGTCTTCGTTGAGGAATAATTTTATTTATTGTTTCTGAAGTATTTTTTTTTGTATCTTTTTTTTGAGCTTTTTTTCATAGCAGTTTATCCCCCACAATTGAATTAGGGGCTGAATGACCCCCAACAGGAGTATCCCCTTTTAATCCTTTCCAAATTCCACTATTAAATACTGCAGTATTATTAACCTCAGGAGTAACTGTAACCTGAGCCCATCATAGCCTAATAGAAAAAAACCATTCTCAAACATCTCAAGGCTTATTTTTTACTATTGTTCTTGGAATTTATTTTACAATTTTACAAGCATATGAATACATTGAAGCATCTTTTACAATTTCTGACAATGTTTATGGTTCAACTTTTTTTATAGCAACAGGATTTCACGGGCTTCATGTATTAATTGGAACAACTTTTCTATTAATTTGTTTAATTCGTCATTTACAAAATCACTATTCAAGTAATCACCACTTTGGTTTTGAAGCTGCTGCTTGATATTGACATTTTGTTGATATTGTTTGATTATTTTTATACATCTCAATTTATTGATGAGGTAATTAATTTATATAGTATATAAATAGTATATTTGACTTCCAATCAATTGGTCTAAATAATTTAGTATAAATAATCTTATCTTTATTAAATATTACAACTATCATTTTTTTAATCAGTAGTATTGTTATACTTCTTGCTTCTTTTTTATCTAAAAAAACAATTATTGATCGAGAAAAATCATCTCCTTTTGAATGTGGATTTGATCCAAAAACAACCTCTCGAATTCCTTTTTCTTTACAATTTTATTTAATTGGAATTATTTTTCTAATTTTCGATATTGAAATTGCTTTATTATTACCTATAATTTTATCTTTTCAAATTTCAAATATTTTTCCTTGATTAATAACTAGACTGCTATTTTTATTAATTTTAATTATTGGACTATTCCACGAATGATATCAAGGAGCTTTAAATTGATCAATTTAATTTTAATTAAAGGGGATATAGTTAATTATAACATTTAAGTTGCATTTAAAAGGTATTGGGTCAATTATCCTTACAATATATAAAGCAAGTTGCAGTTAGTTTCGACCTAAAAGATTGATTTATTAAAATCTATATATATATATATATATATTAACTGAAACCAAAATAGAGGTATATTACTGTTAATGATATCATTGAATAAATTTCCAGTTAAAAAGGAATAATGTTTAAGAAAAAGCTGCTAACTTTTTTCTTTAATGGTTAAATTCCATTTATTTCTTTATAAATATACATATTTATATAGTTTAACTTTAAAACCTTATATTTTCATTATAAAAATAAACATTTGTTTTATAAATTACTAAATTTAATTATTTTAATATTTAAAGATTAAAAAATCACCCTAATAACTTCAATATTATACTCTTATTATTAAGCTATTTAAATTAACTTATAATTAATAAAATTAAAAAAAATATTAAAAATCAAACAAATATTAATAATAAATAAATTTTTAAGTAATTATTTTGTATTTGTTCAATAATAGAAGAACCTATAATAGCATTTTTATAAAAATTTTGCCCTCCAAAATATTCTCTTCAACCTTGATCCAAATTTTTAATTAAATAATAACCTAATTTTAAAGGATAAAAAATTATTCCTATAGTTGATAATATTGGTATAAATCATATAGAACCTAAAAATCAACTTATTTTAAAATAAATTAAAGCTTTATTTAAAAAATATAATTTAACAAATGAAATTAAATACCCTAATAAACCCCCTAAAATACAAACCTCTAATGTTAAAAATTTTAATTTTAAAGGTAAACAAATTATTTCCGGTCTAGGAAAAATTAATCATATTAAAAGACTTCCTCCAATTACAGCTATAATCAATAAACTAACTATTCTCTTTAATATAACTCATCTATTATCATTTATAGGGTGATAAGAAAAAACATTATTTATACCTGTTAAAGAATAATAAATCAAGCGAAAAGAGTATATAACAGTTAAAGCAGTTGAAATAATAAATAATAAAAAAACTAATATATTAAAATTATTAAAATAAATAGTTTCTAAAATTAAATCCTTTGAATAAAACCCCGCTAAAAAAGGTATCCCACATAAAGCTAAATTTGCTACTCTTATACATATAACTGTCATAGGTATTAAATTTCTTAAACAACCTATAAAACGAATATCTTGATTATTAATTATATTATGAATAATAGCTCCAGCACATATAAATAACAAAGCCTTAAATAAAGCATGAGTTAATAAATGAAAAAAAGCTAATTTTATAAACCCAAAAGATAAAATTCTTATTATTAATCCTAATTGTCTTAAAGTAGATAGCGCAATAATTTTCTTTAGATCAAATTCATAATTAGCTCCTAGTCCCGATATAAATATTGTCAAACCAGAAATTAATAATAAACATTTTATAATAGGTAATAATAATAATAAATTACTAAAACGAATTAATAAATATACACCAGCTGTTACTAAAGTAGATGAATGTACCAAGGCAGAAACTGGAGTAGGGGCAGCTATTGCTGCCGGCAACCAAGATGAAAAAGGAATTTGAGCTCTTTTTGTTATTGCTGCTAATATAATTAAACCACCAATAATTAATATTTCTAAATCATTATTTATTATGTCCAAATAATAAATATAATTTCAACTTCCGTAATTTAATATTCAAGCAATAGCTAATAAAAAAGCTACATCTCCTAATCGATTTGATAATGCTGTTAATATTCCTGCATTATAAGATTTTACATTTTGGAAATAAATTACTAAACAATATGAAACTAACCCTAGTCCATCTCATCCTAATAAAATAGAAATTAAATTAGGACTAATAATTAATAATATTATAGAACAAACAAACATTAAAACTAAAATAATAAAACGATTAATATTATTATCTTCTGCCATATAATCTTTTCTATAATAAATGACTAAACTTGAAATTAATAAAACAAAAGACATAAATATTAATCTTATTCAATCTAAAATTAAAGTTATTACAATATTTAATCTTCCTAAAGTAATTACTTCCCATTCAATAAAATAAGAATAATCAAAATTTAATAATAAAAGGGATAAATAAAATAATAATACTCTTGTAAAAAATAAAAATATGAATCTAATATAACAAATAGAAATAAATTTTATAATTTAAAATATATTATATATTTCTGACACCACAAATCAACGTTTTATTTAAACTATTTAAATATAAATTTATATTAAAAAAAAATAATCAACCTTAAACATTAATAAATTTAAAGGTAATCAATGTAAAAATAATAATAAATACTCACGTATTACTCCAGAAATCAATCCATAATATAAAATAAATTTTCCATGTTGACTATAAGCATATAAATATAAAGTATATGCAGCCCCTAAAAAAGAAATAAAAAATAATATTAACATTCTTAATCAAGATCAACCCACAATTCTATTTAATAATCTTACTTCACTTAATAAATTTAAAGAAGGAGGAGCAGCTATATTTATTGCACTTAATAAAAATCACCATAAAGTTAATCTTGGTATTAAAGTTATTAAACCTCGATTAATTAACAAACTTCGACTTCTAGAACGCTCATAAACAATATTGGCTAAACAAAATAATCCTGAAGAACATAAACCATGAGCAATCATTAAACCATAAGCCCCAGAATACCCCCAATATGTTAAAGTTATTAAACCTCTAATAACAATTCCTATATGCACAACTGAAGAATAAGCAATTAATAATTTTATATCAGTCTGACATAAACATAATAATCTTACCAATCTTCCACCAATTAATCTAACTCTTACTCAAATATAATTAAATTGAACACTAAAAAATTGAATAACCATTAACATACGAATTAATCCGTATCCTCCTAACTTTAATAAAACTCCAGCTAAAATCATTGACCCCGCAATAGGTGCTTCAACATGTGCTTTTGGTAATCATAAATGCACAATAAATATAGGTATCTTTACTAAAAAAGCTAAAATTAAACTAATATAAATATAAAAATTAAACTCTTCATTTATATTATAAAAATAATAATCTAAAGATCCTAAAACTATATATAAATAAAAAATACCCAATAATAAAGGTAATGAAGCTAATAATGTATAAAATAATAAGTAAATACCTGCTTGTAATCGCTCTGGTTGATATCCTCAACCTAAAATTAAAAATAAAGTAGGAATTAATCTTCTTTCAAAAAATAAATAAAATATAAAAATATTAGTTGTAAAAAATGTTAAAATTAACAAAGATAATAATAATAATAATAATAATATAAATAATTTTACTTGCTTATTTAAAATATACACTTTTTCTCTTGCTATTATTATCAGCCCTAAAATTCAAATTCTTAATAATACTAATCCATATGATAAATAATCTATTCCAAAAATATATCCTAATTTTATTCAATTAAATCCCTTTATAAAATCAAATATAAATAAAAATATTCCTAAAAATAATAAATTATGAACCATTCAATATATTTTTTTATTAAAACATAATAATATTAAAAATAATATAAATAATAATAATTTTAACATTACAAAATATTAATTGATTGAAAATAATCATTTCCATGAGACCGAACTAATAAAATTAATAAAGATAATCCTAAAACTCCTTCACAGACACAAAAAGTCAAAAAAATTAATCTGAAATATCCTTCATAATAAAAAAATCTTAAATATATTAATAAAAAAATAAATAAACTTAATACAATAAATTCTAATCTTAATAATATGGATAATAAATGTTTTTGATTAGAAATAAAAACCAATATTCCACAAATAAATAAAAATCAAGGTAATAATCAATAATAAATATTCATTAGTTTTAATAGTTTAAAAAAAACACTGGTCTTGTAAACCAATATTAAAGATATTTTTAAAACTTCAGAAAAAGAAAAAATTCTATCATTAATCTCCAAAATTAATATTTTATATAAACTATTTTCTGATATACTAAATTTAATCTTTTCTTCTATTAGTATTTTAACTTCAATTATTTTTATACTTATAAGACACCCTTTAGCCATAGGATTAATATTACTGATTCAATCAACCTTAGTAGCATTAATTATTGGATTAATAATAAAAACCTTTTGATTTTCTTATATTTTATTTTTAACTTTTTTAGGAGGAATATTAATCTTATTTATTTATGTTACATCTTTAGCATCTAATGAAATATTTTCTTTTTCCTCTCAAACTTTATTAATTACTATTTCTATTTTATTTTTAATTATTATTAATTTATTATTTATTGATAAATCAATTTTTCTCCATTATATTAATAATACAGAAATAATTAATTTTTTTAATTTAAAATTTTTATTTAAAGAAAATTTTTTAAATTTAAATAAATTATATAACTTTTCTACTAATTTAATTATATTAATAATAGTAATATACCTTTTATTAACCTTAATTATTATTGTAAAAATTACCAATTTCAATAAAGGCCCATTACGATCTTCTTCTAATTAATTACACGCTAATGAATAAACCATTACGAAGACACCACCCACTATTCAAAATTATAAATAATGCTCTAGTTGATTTACCAGCTCCAATTAATATTTCTGCTTGATGAAATTTTGGGTCATTACTTGGCTTATGTTTAATTATTCAAATTATTACAGGCCTTTTCCTAGCAATACATTATACAGCTAATATTGAAAGAGCTTTTAATAGAGTAACACATATTTGTCGAGATGTCAATTATGGATGATTATTACGAACTATCCACGCTAACGGAGCCTCTTTTTTTTTTATTTGTATTTATGCTCACATTGGTCGAGGAATTTACTATAATTCATACTTATATATTCCTACTTGATCTATTGGAACATTAATTTTATTTGTCGTTATAGGAACAGCCTTTATAGGATATGTTTTACCGTGAGGACAAATATCTTTTTGAGGAGCAACAGTTATTACAAATTTATTATCTGCTATTCCATATTTAGGAAATATAATAGTTCAATGAATTTGAGGAGGATTTGCTGTTGATAATGCTACCTTAACTCGATTTTTTACTTTCCATTTTCTATTCCCCTTTATTATTGCTGCAATAACTATAATTCATCTTCTATTTTTACATCAAACAGGATCTAATAATCCCCTAGGTCTTAATAGAAATTCAGACAAAATTCCATTCCATCCTTATTTTTCCTTTAAGGATTTAATTGGATTTATTGTTATAATAATAATCTTATTTATTTTATCTATTATAGCCCCTTATTATTTAGGTGATCCAGATAATTTTATTCCTGCTAATCCCTTAGTAACCCCCCCTCATATCCAGCCAGAATGATATTTTTTATTTGCTTATGCTATTCTGCGTTCAATTCCCAATAAATTAGGAGGAGTTATTGCCTTAGTTATATCTATTGCTATTTTATTTATTCTTCCTATTTTACATATAAATAAATTTCAAGGATTACAATTTTATCCAATAAATCAAATTCTATTTTGATATATAGTTACAATTATCATTCTATTAACTTGAATTGGAGCTCGCCCAGTTGAAGACCCTTACGTTTTAACAGGTCAAATTTTAACAGTTCTTTATTTTTCTTATTATATCTTAAATCCTTTAATATCTAAAATCTGAGATAAATTATTAAACTATTAGTTAATAAGCTTAAATAAGCAATTGTTTTGAAAACATTAGATAGAAACTAAAATTTTCTATTAACTTTACTAAAATTAATTATTATAATAAAAAAATTTTTAATCCAATAAAAAAAATAATAAAACATAATGAAGCTGGTAAATAACTTTTTCATACTAAATATATTAATTTATCATAACGATAACGAGGCAAAGTCCCTCGAACTCAAATAAATCCATAAGCTAAAAAAGTTAATTTAAAATAAAAAAATAAAGAAATAATATTAGCCCCTAAAAATATTAACACAAATAATATACTTATAAATAAAATTCTAGCATATTCTGCTAAAAAAATTAATGCAAATCCCCCACTTCTATATTCTACATTAAACCCAGATACTAATTCTGACTCCCCTTCTGCAAAATCAAAAGGAGTTCGATTAGTTTCAGCTAACAATCTAGTAAATAATATTAATCTTAAAGGTAAACTTAAAATTATAAATCAAATATTTTGTTGAAAATTCATAAACCCAAAAAAATTAAAACTATTAATTAAAAAAATAAAGGATAAAATTAATAAAATCAAACTCACTTCATAAGAAATAGTTTGAGCAACAGCTCGTAATCCCCCTAATAACGCATAATTCGAATTTGAAGATCATCCAGCTAATATAACTGTATAAACCCCCAAACTAACACAACTAAAAAAAAAAATAATTCCTAAATTAAAAGAATATAATTTAATTCAAAAAGGAATACACATTCATACTAATAAAGCCAAAAATAATGAAAAAATTGGAGATATATAATATATTAAATAATTAGAAACTATTGGATAAGTTTGTTCTTTAGTAAATAACTTAATAGCATCACTAAATGGCTGTAAAATTCCAATATATCCTAATTTATTAGGCCCTTTTCGAATCTGAATATATCCTAATAATTTTCGTTCTAATAATGTTAAAAAAGCTACTCCCACTATTACACAAATTACTAATAAAATTCTTCCTAATATAGGAATAATTAAATCAAATAAATAAATTACTATTTATAATATAATATTATATAAATAAATTCTAAATTTATTGCATTAATCTGCCAAAATAGTTAACTATTCTATTACTATTATTCATATTATTATAATAAAATTTATTATATATTTAATCCTTTCGTACTAAAATATATTAAACTATTAAAGATAGAAACTGACCTGGCTCACGCCGGTCTAAACTCAAATCATGTAAAATATTAAAAATCGAACAGATTTTATACTTTAAACACCTACACCTAAAATATATTTTAATTCAACATCGAGGTCGCAATCTATTTTATCGATATGAACTCTCAAAAATAATTACGCTGTTATCCCTAAGGTAACTTAATTTTTTAATCAATATTAATGGATCTATAATATCAACTATAATTGATTTATATAAATAAAAATTTTATAAATTTTATTATTACCCCAATAAAATATAAAATTAATTTAAAATAAAATTTAACTTATTTTCATAAAATTATTTTTATATAAAGATCTATAGGGTCTTCTCGTCTTTTAATATTATTTTAACTTTTTAATTAAAATATAAAATTTTATTAAAATAATTATAAGACAGCTAATATTTCGTCCAATCATTCATTCTAGCTTTCAATTAAAAAACTAATGATTATGCTACCTTTGCACAGTTAATATACTGCGGCCCTTTAAATTTCAGTGGGCAGATTAAACCTTAAATTAAATTCTAAAAGACATGTTTTTAATAAACAGGCGAACATTAAATTTGCCGAGTTCCTTATAATTATATACCTAAAAAAATAAATATATAATATTAAATTAAAATATACTAATATTATCATTATTAATTTAATTCTCTTATTAAATTAAATATTTTAATATTTTATTAAAAATAAATAAATATTAATTAAATTTATATTAAATTATAACATACTATTAAATAACTTCTATTTCTAAGAATATATAAATTTAAAATTAAAATTTTTTATAATAAAATTTATTAAAGCTTATCCCTTAATATTTTTTCTATAAATTATTATTAAATTATAAATTTAATTTAATAAAACTTATAAATTAAATTAAATTTATTTCTTAAAAAACTAGATATAATAAAAATCGAATAACTTTTAAATTCTAATTTAATATTAAAAATAATTTTAATACAATAAAAATATTATTAAATTAAATCTTTTTATTTCGAAAATAATAAAATAACTATTATTTATTTAATAATCCCTGATACAAAAGGTACATTAAATTAAAATTTCTTTTTAAATAATTAATTTTCAATTATTTCATTTTTCTTTTTCAATACTTTACTCTATCATTATTATACTATTATTTCTTTATACAATACTAAAAATTAAATTATTTTTTTTAATTAAAAATTAATAAAATTTTATTAATCAATTTAAATTGAATTGCACAATTTTTATTTCAATGTAAAAGAAAATTCTAACTAATAGAATTTAAATTGTCTATCTAGAATCACTTTCCAGTAATTCTACTTTGTTACGACTTATCTTACTTTAATTAATAAGAGCGACGGGCAATATGTGCATATTTTAGAGCTAAAATCAATTTAATATAATATATAAATTTACTATCAAATCTACTTTCAACATATTTTTTCAAATACCTATTCATTTAATTATATATTATTATAATTCATTTCTACTTAAATATAAACTGCACCTTGATTTAACATAAAATTTTAACTAAAATTAAAGAAAATTATTTTTTCTTATAAAATATTCTAATGATAACGATATACAAATTAAATAAAATAAGTAAGATTTAACGCGGATTATCGATTATAGAACAAATTCCTCTGAATAGACTAAAATACCGCCAAATTATTTTAGTTTCATAAATATATTTAATATTAATCTAGAATTTAAATATTATATTTTAATAATAGGGTATCTAATCCTAGTTTATTTAAAAATTTACAAAATCAATTATTTTATTTATTAAATTTATAAAATATTAAAATTTCACCTAATAATATAAATTAAAATTTAATTAATTATTATTATTTAAATTTTTCTAATTTAATTTATTTATATACTTTGTATAACCGCGATTGCTGGCACAAAATAAATCTATATTAAATTAAATTACTAATTCATAATTTCTTAAATTAATAATATTAATTACTGCGAATAAATTTATTAATTATTTTTTAAATACTAATTATTCCCACAAAAATTTACATATAAATTATTCAATTAATAAATTTTATTACTATAATAAAATATTTTTATTATTTAATTAAAAATTTTTAACTAATTATAAATTAATTTAATTAATATTTTATATTTAAATATTTTTTATTAATCATTAAATAAATTAACAATCAAATAACTCTATATTATTCCTACCTCCCATTTTTAAATTTATTCCCCTTAATAAAATATTTTTATTATTTAATTAAAAATTTTTAACTAATTATAAATTAATTTAATTAATATTTTATATTTAAATATTTTTTATTAATCATTAAATAAATTAACAATCAAATAACTCTATATTATTCCTACCTCCCATTTTTAAATTTATTCCCCTTAATAAAATATTTTTATTATTTAATTAAAAATTTTTAACTAATTATAAATTAATTTAATTAATATTTTATATTTAAATATTTTTTATTAATCATTAAATAAATTAACAATCAAATAACTCTATATTATTCCTACCTCCCATTTTTAAATTTATTCCCCTTAATAAAATATTTTTATTATTTAATTAAAAATTTTTAACTAATTATAAATTAATTTAATTAATATTTTATATTTAAATATTTTTTATTAATCATTAAATAAATTAACAATCAAATAACTCTATATTATTCCTACCTCCCATTTTTAAATTTATTCCCCTTAATAAAATATTTTTATTATTTAATTAAAAATTTTTAACTAATTATAAATTAATTTAATTAATATTTTATATTTAAATATTTTTTATTAATCATTAAATAAATTAACAATCAAATAACTCTATATTATTCCTACCTCCCATTTTTAAATTTATTCCCCTTAATAAAATATTTTTATTATTTAATTAAAAATTTTTAACTAATTATAAATTAATTTAATTAATATTTTATATTTAAATATTTTTTATTAATCATTAAATAAATTAACAATCAAATAACTCTATATTATTCCTACCTCCCATTTTTAAATTTATTCCCCTTAATAAAATATTTTTATTATTTAATTAAAAATTTTTAACTAATTATAAATTAATTTAATTAATATTTTATATTTAAATATTTTTTATTAATCATTAAATAAATTAACAATCAAATAACTCTATATTATTCCTACCTCCCATTTTTAAATTTATTCCCCTTAATAAAATATTTTTATTATTTAATTAAAAATTTTTAACTAATTATAAATTAATTTAATTAATATTTTATATTTAAATAATTATAATATAATATTTATATATATATATATTATATTATATTATATAAAAATTTATTTTTTATATAAATATTTTATTATTATTTCTTTTTTTTTAATTTAATTTTTATAAATAATAAATATGTAATTATAAATATAATATATATATATATATAATAGTTATATTTAATTAATAAATAATATAATATTATATAAATTATTTATATTATAAAATAAAGACCGTTATTTTAAATTATTCATATAAATATATAAAAAA